ATGAAAACCATGAAAACTTATATAATCATTGGGGTTCCGCCAATGAGCAAAAAAAGTATAACTTGAGCAATGAATTAATAAGTCGAATAAAAACCCTAGAAAAAGAAAAAATATCTGTTACTCTAGATATATTCGAAAAACGGACCAGATTATGCAATGATGAAAATGAACAAGAATACTTACCAAAAGCATATGATCCTTTTTTGAACGGACCATATCGTGGAACAATAAAAAAATTCTATTCACATACTATAATCATGAATGATTTAATTACTTCTACAGATACAAAAGATTCCACAGAAATCTTTTGGATAAATCAAATTCATGGGCTCTTTTCTATTTTTCATAATTCCCGAGAATTCGAACACGAAAAGAATCCCCTTAATGAAAAATCACCGTTGAATTCTATTGTAAATTCCTTAACGTCAATCGATGAATTCTCTTTTGAATCTGTACCTAGTTTTCATTTGAAAAAATCTTCTTCATTGAAATTGGAAGAAGAAAAAAAAATGAATTCAGAAAGTAAAGCAAAATCTTTGAAATATGTCTTCGATATAATTACAACCAATCCAAATGATCAAACAAGAACTATAAATAAATCTATTGAAGAAGAAATCATTAAAAAGATTCCTCGATGGTCATACAAATTGACTGATGAATTAGAAGAACAGGATGAAGAAAATGAAGAACAACTCAAGGAAGATCATGAAATTCGTTCAAGAAAAGCCAAACGGGTGGTGGTTTATACTGATAAGAATGATAATAGCAATGCTAATGTTAATAATATTGATCAAGAAGAAGAGGTAGCTTTGATACGTTACTCGCAACAACCGGATTTTCGTAGGAATATAATCAAAGGATCCATGCGTGCTCAAAGACGTAAAACTGTTATTTGGGAAATATTTCAAGCAAATGTGCATTCCCCACTTTTTTTGGATCGAATAGATAAAGCATTTTTTTTTTCTTTTTTTAACATCTATCAAATGATTAATCTTTTTTTTAGGAATTCAGTGAGGAGAAAACCGGAATTCAAAATTTCCGATTTTGAGGAAGAAGAGACAAACACTAGGGATAAAAAAGATGAGGAGAAAAAAGAGGAAAATGAACGGATAGCAATATCAGAAACTTGGGATAGCATTATATTTGCTCAAGCAATAAGAGGTTTGATGCTGGTAACTCAATCTTTTCTTAGAAAATATATTGTATTGCCTTCATTGATAGTAGCTAAAAATATTGGACGTATGTTATTATTCCAATTTCCCGAGTGGTATAAGGATTTGAAGGAATGGAATAGAGAAATACATGTTAAATGTACCTATAATGGCGTTCAACTATCAGAAACAGAATTTCCCCAAAATTGGTTAACAGATGGTATTCAGATAAAGATTTTATTTCCTTTCCGTTTAAAACCTTGGCGAAGATCTAAAATACGAGTTCATGATCATGATGAAGATCCAATAAAAAAAAAAAAAGGAAAAAAAGCAAATTTTTGTTTTTTAACAGTTTGGGGAATGGAAACGGAAGTCCCCTTTGGTTCTTCCCGAAAACAACCTTCTTTTTTTTTACCCATATATAAAGAATTCAAAACAAAAATTAGAAAAGTGAAAAAGAACTATTTTCTAGCTCTAAAAGTTTCAAAAGAAAACACAAGATGGGCTATCAAAATAGTTCTAGTTCTAAAACGAATAATGAAGAAACTTCAAAAAGTTAACTCAATTTCTTTATTTGAATTGAGGAAGGTGAAAGTATATGAACCAAATGAAAATGCAAAAGATTCAAAAGATAATAATAAGATTATTCATGAATCAACCATTCAAATTCGATCCATAAATTGGACAAATTATTTACTCATAGAAAATGAAATGAAAGATCTTGCTGATAAGACAATCACAATCAGGAATCAAATAGAAGGAATCACAAAAGATAAGAAGAAAATAGTTCCAGCCTATGATCATAAAAGACTGGAATTACAGAATCATATTTGGGAGATATTCAAAAGAAAAAATACCCAATTAAGATTAACACATAAATTACATTATTTTATGAAATCTTTTATTGAAAAAATATACATGGATATCTTGTTATGTATGGTTACGATTTGTAAGGCACAACTTTCAACAAAAAAAATTCTCAATGAATACATTTATAACGATGAAAGAAATCAAGAAGGAATTGATGAAACAGATCAAAATACAATGAACCTTATTTCGACTATAAATAAGTCCTTTTCTAATCCTAATATTAGTAATAATTCAAATACTTATTACGACTTATCTTTCTTGTCCCAAGCCTATGTATTTTACAAATTATCACAAACCCAATTACTTAACAACCATCACTTGAGATCTGTACTTCAATATCGCGGTACCTATCCTTTTATTAAGGATAAGATAAAGTATTATTGTATAACACGAGGAATATTTGATTCCAAATCAATGCATAAGAAAATTTATAAGTCTGGAATGAATGAATGGAAAAACTGGTTAAAGAGTCATTATCCATACAATTTATCTCAGAGCAAATGGTCTCGATTAGTACCGAAAAAATGGCAAAATAGAATCAATCAACATTGTATAATTCAAAATAAAGAATCAATAAAATTGTATTCATATAAAAAAGAAAAAGACCGATTAATTCATTACATAAAAGAAAATTTCTATGCAGTGGATTTATTGACGAATCAAAAAGAAAAATTTAAAAAACACTACAAATATGATTTTTTATCACATGAATATATAAATTATGGGGATAGTAAGGAGTTATATATTTATGAACCAGAACCAAAATTACAACTAACCAGGAACCAAGAAATTCCAAATTTCAACACACGGAAACCCCAATTGTTTTATGTATTGGTAAATATAGTTATTCGTGATTATCTAGAAGAAATTGATACGCATAAAAATCTGGATAGAAAATATTTTGATTGTAGAATTCTTCATTTTAACCTTAGAAACAATATCAATATTAAGGAATGGACCAATATGCATATCGGTACCAAAATTGATAAAAATACTAAGACTCAAAAAAAAATTATGAATATTCAAAAATTGAAAAAAAAAGATCTTTTTTTTCTTCAGCAAGAAATCAATCTATCCAATCAAAAAAAAAAAATGGATTGGATAGGAATGAATCGAGAAAGAGTTTATTGTACTACATCAAATCTAGAACTTTGGTTCTTCCCAGAATTTGTGTTACCTTTTGATGCATATAAGACGAAACCATGGATCATACCAATCAAATTACTTTTTTCTAATATTTATTATTATGAAAATGAAAAAAATATTAGTCAAAATAAAAACATCAAAGATTCTATAAAAATAGAATTTACAAATTCCAACCAAGAAAAAAAAGAAAAGGCAAATCTTGTATCAGATCTACGAAAAGAAAGCCAAAAGAAATATCCTCAAGAAGATTACACGAGACCAGACATTAAAAAGGATAAAAAGAAAAAACAATCCAAGAAAAACAAGGAAAGAGAACTAGATTTGTTCCTGAAAAAATATTTTCTTTTTCAATTAAGATGGGATGACCCCTTGAATCAAAAAATGATCAATAATATCAAAGTATATTGTCTCCTACTTAGATTAATAAATCCAAGGGAAATTGCTATATCCTCGATTGAAAGAAGAGAGATGCATCTGGATGTAATGCTGATTCAGAAAGATCTAGCTCTTACGCAATTGATAAAAAAAGGAATATTTATTATCGAACCAATTCGTCTATCTCTAAGAAGGGATGGAAAATTCATTATATATCAAACCATAGGTATTTCATTGGTCGATAAGAGTAAACATCAAATTAATAGAAAATACATAAAAAAAAGATTTGTCGATAAGAATAATAAATCCACTGGACGACATGGCAATATGTTTGTGAATGGTTATCAAGATTATTATGATTTCCTTGTTCCTGAAAATATTCTATCTCCTAAACGTCGTAGAGAATTGAGAATTCTAATTTGTTTCAACTCTCATAATTGGGATGTTGTGAATAGAAATCCAGTATTTTGTAATGAAAACAACATAAGAAACTCTGCACAATTTTTGAATAAGGACAAACGTCTTAATACAGATCCAAATAAATTCATTAAATGTAAGTTTTTTCTTTGGCCCACTTACCGATTAGAAGATTTAGCTTGTCTGAATCGCTATTGGTTTGATACCAATAATGGTAGTCGTTTCAGTATGTCAAGGATACATATGTATCCACGATTTAGAATTATTTAATAGTATACTATATTATATATAACTATTTATAACATTAGAATTTATAATTATTAGAATTTATAATTATTAGAATTTATAATTATAATTTATAACTATTCTACTATTCTATTATATATAATATATATAACAATAATATATGTAACATATCACATCACATGCCATTTTCGGTAGATGAAAGGCGAAAGATGTACGCATATGGTATGTTATATTCTGGTACACGATACGTAGTTACTTGGGGATCAATTCAATTGAATCTAGAAAGAAATCTACAGAACAGAATCTTTTTATTTTTAGGTGCAAAGAAATCATTCTCTTTCCTAAATAAAGAAATCATTCTCTTTCCTAAATACAGAAATGTATTATCTTTTTCTTTTCTATCCAAATCAAATTTCAATTTGATTTGGATAGAAATAGAATCAAATAAAAATAAAAAACTATATGGAAACGAATAAATCTAATGGAAACCAATAAATCTAAATTTTTGTGTGTACTAGATTAAATTAAGATTCAAAAATAAAAAATTGACATAAACATGACATAATATAATAATTATTTCCTGATCGGTAAAATCCATGGAAAAGAAAGAAAAAAAAAAGAGAAAAAAGTTTTATGGTAAAAAATTCATTCATTTCGCTTATTACACAAGAAGAAAAAGAAGAAAACAAGGGTTCTGTTGAATTTCAAATATTTAGTTTCACCAATAAGATACGAAGACTTACTTCACATTTGGAATTGCACAAAAGAGACTTTTTATCACAAAGAGGTCTACAAAAAATTCTGGGAAAACGTCGACGTATGCTGGCTTATTTGTCAAAGAAAAATGGAGTGCGTTATAAGAAATTAATTGATCAGTTGGATATTCGGGAGCCCAAAAATCGCCAATTTCATCGTTTGAATTAGTAGTTATTAGATTTTTCATTTTGATGAACCTCCCTTTTTGAGGAATTCATGAAATAATGAATTAAGGAAGAAAAGATATGACTGTACCGGCTACAAAACAAGATTTCATGATAGTTAATATGGGTCCTCACCACCCATCAATGCATGGTGTTCTTCGACTGATCGTTACTCTCGATGGTGAAGATGTTATTGATTGTGAACCCATATTGGGCTATTTACACAGGGGGATGGAAAAAATAGCGGAAAATCGAACAATTATACAATATTTGCCTTATGTAACACGTTGGGATTATTTAGCTACTATGTTCACAGAAGCAATAACGGTAAATGCACCAGAACAACTCGAAAATGTTCAAATACCTAAAAGAGCTAGTTATATCAGAGTCATTATGTTGGAGCTGAGTCGTATAGCTTCTCATTTGTTATGGCTTGGACCTTTTATGGCAGATATCGGCGCGCAGACTCCCTTTTTCTATATTTTCAGAGAGAGGGAATTGATATATGATTTATTCGAAGCCGCCACAGGCATGCGAATGATGCATAATTATTTCCGCATCGGAGGAGTAGCTGCTGATCTACCTTATGGCTGGATAGATAAATGTTTAGATTTTTGCAATTATTTTTTAGGAGGAATTATTGAATATCAAAAACTTATTACACGAAATCCCATTTTTTTGGAGCGAGTCGAAGGGGTGGGCATTATTGGTGGAGAGGAAGCAATAAATTGGGGTTTATCAGGACCGATGTTACGAGCTTCTGGAACACAATGGGATCTTCGTAAAATTGATAATTATGAGTGTTACAATGAATTCGATTGGCAAATCCAATGGCAAAAAGAAGGAGATTCATTAGCTCGTTATTTAGTACGAATCGGTGAAATGAGGGAATCCATAAAAATTATTCAACAGGCTCTAGAAGGAATTCCTGGAGGACCCTATGAAAATTTAGAAGTCCGACGTTTTGATAGAACAAAAAATTCCGAATGGAATGATTTTGAATATAGATTTATTAGTAAAAAACCTTCACCCAATTTTGAATTGTCGAAACAAGAACTTTACGTGAGAGTAGAAGCCCCAAAAGGGGAATTAGGAATTTATTTGATAGGAGATAATAGCGTTTTCCCTTGGAGATGGAAAATTCGTCCACCCGGCTTTATAAATTTGCAAATTCTTCCTCAACTAGTTAAAAGAATGAAATTGGCTGATATCATGACGATACTAGGTAGTATAGATATCATTATGGGAGAAGTTGATCGTTGAAATGATAATTGATACCACAGAAGTACAAACTATCAATTCTTTTTCTACATCGGAATCCTTAAAAGAGGTATATGGACTCATATGGATCTTTGTACCTATTTTGACCCTTATATTAGGAATTACAATAGGGGTACTAGTAATTGTGTGGTTAGAAAGAGAAATATCGGCAGCGATACAACAACGTATTGGGCCTGAATATGCTGGCCCCTTGGGAATTCTTCAAGCTCTGGCGGATGGAACTAAACTAGTTTTTAAAGAGGACCTTCTCCCGTCTAGAGGAAATGTTCGTTTGTTTAGTATTGGACCGTCTATAGTGGTCATATCAATTCTACTAAGTTATTTAGTAATTCCTTTTGGGTATCGCCTCGTTTTAGCCGATCTCAGTATAGGTGTTTCTTTATGGATCGCCATTTCAAGTATTGCTCCTATTGGACTTCTTATGTCAGGATATGGATCGAATAATAAATATTCCTTTTCAGGTGGTCTGCGAGCTGTTGCTCAATCTATTAGTTATGAAATACCATTAAGTCTATGTGTGTTATCAATATCTCTACGTGTGATTCGTTGAAGATGAACTTTATACTTCGTTCCTAGAAGTAAAGGAAAGAAGTTGAATGGATTGAGTAGATATTTTTTTATTCATCATTCGGGTCAATGAATTAAACCGGATGGTTATATGAGTGAAACAAAACAACTTAGAAATTTGCAGTAAGAAGAAAAAATCTCATTTCATATGTACAAGAATAAAGTTGAAGTAAACATAAGCAGTGTAAACTGTTTACCCCAAGATTGAGATTCTTTCATTAGTCATCATATCTTGAAGCGGGTGTAAAAGATCAACTGTACTGTATGGAGTTTTCATTACTGTCTTGTATTTATTAACATGTCGTAGATCAATCAAAAATCAGTGGACAGTTAGGAACACAAAAGTGCACAAAGGATTAGTAATGGAGATAATGTAAGGTATCAAAAAAAAAAGATATTTCTGCATAAAACGAATCAAAATAGGGGTTTTAAGTTGGTAGAAATGATCAAACAGTACTTCCCTACGATTCCGATCTAGAGTATGCTCCTATTCACTGATTAAAGAAATAACTATCCCGAACGAATTAATCCTTTATTTATTTATTTTTTCAAAGTATCCTCTTCTGAGATAGAAGAACAGGAACAAAAGAAATAGAATGTAATAATCGAATGAAAAAAAGGATCTTTATTTATTCTTTTTTCCATTCATATCCGTCCATTTGGATGGAATTCTTATCACCATTTATGAACAAAATTCCTCCCATTCTTTATCTTTTCTTAAAATTTTTTGGATGTTTAAAGATATAACAAGTATTTTATTGAAGGGTTAAGTTATTACCGAAAAATACACTTTGATTTTGATTATATTATAAGGGATGAGATGAATTCCGAAGCACTTTTTTTTATTTATTTTAGCGAACGGAATTCCATTGGTTTGGACTCTCTGATATATCTTTATTCTCCCAAAAGGGGGTGATAATACCGAAGCAGTCCTCACATTTTTTTGTGGCCATAGAGGAGCCGTATGAAGCTGAGGTCTCATGTACGGTTTTGGAATAGCGATGGGAACAGTGATGTTATTATCGACTATAATTATCTAACAGTTCAAGTGCAGTTGATATAGTTGAAACACAGTTTAAATATGGCTTTTGGGGTTGGAATCTGTGGCGTCAGCCCATAGGATTTATAATTTTCATAATTTCTTCTCTAGCTGAATGTGAGAGATTGCCCTTTGATTTACCAGAAGCAGAGGAAGAATTAGTAGCAGGTTATCAAACCGAATATTCAGGTATCCGATTTGGTTTATTTTATCTTGCTTCTTACCTAAATTTATTAGTTTCTTCATTATTTGTAACGGTTCTTTACTTAGGTGGGTGGAATTTCTCTATTCCGTACATATCTGTTCCTGAGCTTTTCGAAATAAAAAAAATAGCTGGAGTCTTTGGAATAACAATTGGTATCTTTATTACATTAGCTAAAGCTTATTTGTTTCTGTTCATTTCTATCACAACAAGATGGACTTTACCTAGGATGAGAATGGACCAGCTATTAAATCTTGGGTGGAAATTTCTTTTACCTATTTCTTTAGGTAATCTATTATTGACAACTTCTTCCCAACTTGTTTCATTATAAATAAAATAACCGAATACGATACCAATATTCTAGATTCATAACCTCTTTCAAACAAGAGAAAGAAACAAACAAGAGAAAGAAACATCAATTTATTTATGGATATCTACAATATGTTCCCCATGGTAACTGGGTTCATGAATTATGGTCAACAAACAATACGAGCTGCAAGGTACATTGGTCAAAGTTTCATAATTACTTTATGCCACACAAACCGTTTACCTATAACTATTCAATATCCTTATGAAAAATCAATTACGTCAGAGCGTTTTCGCGGTCGAATTCACTTTGAATTTGATAAATGTATTGTTTGTGAAGTATGTGTTCGTGTATGCCCAATAGATCTACCCGTTGTTGATTGGAGATTGGAAAGAAATATGAAAAAGAAACAATTGCTTAATTATAGTATGGATTTCGGAGTTTGTATATTTTGTGGTAACTGTGTCGAGTATTGTCCAACAAATTGTTTATCAATGACTGAAGAATATGAACTTTCTACTTATGATCGTCACGAATTGAATTATAATCAAATCGCTTTGGGTCGATTACCAATGTCAATAATTGGAGATTACACAATTCAAACAGTTATGAACTCGACTCAAATCAAAATAGATAAAGATAAACCCTTTGATTCAAGAACGATTACCAATTACTAAAATAAAAAGATTTTTTTGATATATCGGGGAGCGGGGAATAACTAAAAATAATAACTAGTAACTATTGATTGTTAAGAATTATTCTTTGATTTAAACTGATAATATTCGCGAAAATTTCGAACTATACAATTTCAACTACTTTTTCTTTATTCTTTTGGATAAAAAGTAAGTAGGATTGGCCCAATTAAAATTAAGTAGGATTGGCCCAATAATTATATCTATATATGAAATATGTAATTATTAATTCATAATTAATATATGAAAGAAATTAATCCATATTAAGATTTCATTCAATAAGGAACGTATCATATACAATAAAAATGGAATAACCCCTTTTTCCTTTCCTGGACCATTTAGTAAGGTCATGATTTGATTTATTTATTTATTTTTTACATAATGGATTTACCTGGACCAATACATGATATTCTTATAGTATTTCTGGGATCAGTTCTTCTATTAGGAGGTCTGGGGATAGTATTACTTACCAATCCTATTTATTCCGCTTTTTCATTGGGATTGGTTCTTTTTTGTATATCCTTATTCTATATTCTATCGAACTCTCTTTTTGTAGCTGCAGCACAGCTCCTTATTTATGTGGGAGCCATAAATGTCTTAATCCTATTTGCGGTAATGTTCATAAATGATTCAGAATATTCCAATGATTCGTATTTTTCGACCGTTGGGGATGGAGTCACTTCACTGATTTGTACAAGTATTCTTTTTTCACTAATTACTATTATAACAGATACGTCATGGTACGGAATTATTTGGACTACAAAATTAAACCAGATTATAGAACAGGACCTAATAAGTAACGTTCAACAAATTGGGATTCGTTTATCAACAGATTTTTATCTTCCCTTTGAACTAATTTCTATAATTCTTTTAGTTTCTTTGATAGGTGCAATTACTATGGCTCGCCAATAAATAAATACTTCGAATTTTTATTTTAAAAGAATTAAAAAAGATTTCGAAAATTCGAAATAAATAATAGAAAGGTTTAAGGGTTTTAGTTAAATCCGTTTACTTTCTTTTATTCTGTAATTGTTTCTTCTAGTCTAATTAATCGAATCGCTTGAATTGTTGATATTGAAATGAATCGAGATTGATAAGGAGTTAGTCAATGATGTTGGAGCATGTACTTTTTTTGAGTGTCTATTTATTTTCTATTGGTCTCTATGGATTGATCACAAGTCGAAACGTGGTTAGAGCACTTATGTGTCTTGAGCTTATACTAAATTCAGTTAATATCAATCTCGTAACATTTTCTGATCTATTTGATAGTCGCCAATTAAAAGGAAACATTTTTTCAATCTTTATTATAGCCGTTGCAGCTGCTGAAGCAGCTATTGGGCTAGCTATTGTTTCGTCGATTCATCGAAACCGAAAATCAACTCGTATCAATCAATCGAATTTGTTGAATAATTAGTCATCATTATCATGATTATATATTGAATAATCAGTTATAATGATCATATCAGTTATAATGATCATATCAGTTATAATGATCATATAAATCAAGACATTATACAACATAATAAAGTAAAATAGAAATTGGAATATTTTTCTATTCTTTCATTTATATTATGAATTTTCTTGTAATAATTATGTATTTTATTCATTTTTTTTATTTCATTTTTATTTATTTTATTTAATCAATTTGATTGTATCACTATCATATAATATATAATTTACAATATTTACAATATAATATATGATTTAGGCTATTATATGATTTACACTATTATATGATTTACACTATTATAACTATATTATATACTATTATATAATAGTATATAATATATAATATATAGTATATAATATATAATTTAGATATTATATTATATATTAATATAATTATATAGTATATATATAATATTATATAATATATATGACATATATGTATATATGACTAATATATATGACATATGACATTATTATTATGACATATGACATTATTATATTATTATGAATGACATTATTATTATGAAAAGAAAAAGATATTATGAAAATATGTATATGATATTATGAGAATATGAAAGAAAATATGAAAATAATATGAAATTATGAAAATATTATGAAATAGTATGAAATTTTATTATTTTACTAAATTTGTTACTAAATTTGAATTAATATTAAACTACTATTAATATTTAATATTAAAATTAAACTACTATAATTTATAATTATAATTAAATGTAAATAATAAATATGAATATTCAAAATAATAAATATGAATATTCAATATTAATATTATAATAAATTAATATATATTATAATAAATTAATATAATAATTAATAATAAATAATATATATTATAATAAATTAATATAATAATTAATAATAAATATAATAATAAATAATATAATAAATGAATATTAATATATATGAATATTGACATATTGAAATATTGATTTGAATGATTGATCAATTTGTTTTTGAATGATTGATCAATTTGTTTTGTTGTCCAATTTGAATTCACACACGCGACTCGTATGATCATAATTTTGGAAATGGAAATCAGAGTCTCTTGGGTTTTTCTCATGAACAAATTTAGAAATATATTGATTTTTCAAATTTTGATAAACCACTGCTTCGTCTGGTGTCTACAATACAATATAAATACTAAACTAATACCAGATTGAAAATTTTTGATGTTAAAACCTGGAATTTATAGATCCAATGTCACATTCAGTAAAAATTTATGATACATGTATAGGATGTACTCAATGTGTACGAGCCTGCCCTACAGATGTATTGGAAATGATACCTTGGGACGGATGTAAAGCTAAGCAAATTGCTTCCGCACCAAGAACCGAGGACTGTGTGGGTTGTAAAAGATGTGAATCCGCTTGCCCGACGGATTTTCTGAGTGTCCGTGTTTATTTATGGCATGAAACAACTCGCAGCATGGGTCTATCTTATTGATAGGTTACAAAAAAATCTACTTGAATCGTTTGATTCCTCTTTACCGACAAAAGCCCGTACTCGAGAAAATATAAAATAAAATATATTATTGTATTCCGAGCACGGGTTTTTCTGGTCAAAACGTATTTTGTATTTATCACGAGTTATTTACCTTGGTTAACAATACTTGTTGTTTTGCCGATATTCGTCGGCTCTTCCATTTTTTTTCTTCCTCATAGAGGAAATAAGATGGTTAGATGGTATACTATATGTATATGCTTATTAGAACTCCTTCTAACGACATATGTATTCTGTTATCATTTTCAATTGGACGATCCATTAATCCAATTGGAAGAAGATTTAAAATGGATAGATATTTTTGATTTTCACTGGAGGCTGGGAATCGATGGACTTTCCATAGGACCTATTTTATTGACAGGATTTATCACCACTTTAGCTACCTTAGCAGCTTGGCCAGTTACTCGAAATTCGCAATTGTTCCATTTCCTCATGCTAGCAATGTACAGCGGTCAAATAGGATCATTTTCTTCTCGAGACCTTTTACTTTTTTTCATGATGTGGGAGTTAGAATTAATTCCTGTTTATTTACTTTTATCCATGTGGGGAGGAAAGAAACGTCTCTACTCGGCTACAAAGTTTATTTTGTACACTGCGGGGGGTTCCATTTTTCTCTTAATAGCAATTTTAGGTATGGGTTTATATGGCCCTAATGAACCCACATTGGATTTTGAAAGATTAGCTAACCAATCATATCCTGTAGCATTGGAAATAATATTATATTTTGGCTTCCTTATTGCTTATGCTGTCAAATCACCGATTATACCCCTACATACCTGGTTACCAGATACCCATGGAGAAGCACATTACAGTACATGTATGCTTCTAGCTGGAATTTTATTAAAAATGGGAGCATATGGACTTATTCGGATCAATATGGAATTATTACCCCACGCTCATTCTATATTTTCTCCTTGGTTGGTAATAGTGGGAACGATTCAAATAATCTATGCAGCTTCAACCTCTCTCGGTCAACGGAATTTAAAAAAGAGAATAGCCTATTCCTCTGTATCTCACATGGGTTTCATAATTATAGGAATTGGTTCTATAACCGGAATGGGATTCAACGGTGCCATTTTACAAATACTTTCTCATGGATTTATTGGTGCTGCACTTTTTTTCTTGGCGGGAACGACTTGTGATAGAATACGTCTTGTTTATCTCGACGAAATGGGGGGGGTATCGATCCCAATGCCAAAACTATTTACCATGTTCAGTAGTTTTTCGATGGCTTCTCTTGCATTGCCAGGAATGAGTGGTTTTGTTGCGGAATCATTAGTATTTTTTGGAATAATTACTAGTCAAAAATATTTTTTAATGCCAAAAATGCTAATTACTTTTGTAATGGCAATTGGAATGATATTAACTCCTATTTATTTATTATCTATGTTACGTCAGATGTTTTATGGATACAAACTATTCAATGTTCCAAACTCCAATTTTGCAGATTCTGGACCACGAGAACTATTTGTTTCAATCTGTATCTTTTTACCTGTAATAGGAATTGGTATTTATCCCGATTTCGTTCTCTCGCTATCAGTTGACAGGGCCCAAGTTATACTATCTAATTACTTTCATCGATAGTCTTTCATTAATGATACAGAAATAGAATTTTTTGTTTTGTCTTTGATTTGAAGATTTTTTAAATCGTTCGCTGTACAATGCAAAAGAATAAAATGAATTAGAATTGTAATGAGATGCATTTCGAGTTTTTTGAGAACCGCAAGGAATGGTTCTCAAAAAACTTGCACATTGCACAAACAAAAAGCTTTCTCTTTAATCTTTATATATATACTTTATATATATTATCTTATTAATATATTATATATATTATCTTATTATCTTTATCTTATTATCTTTATCTATCTTTATTTTATCTTTATATTTTATCTTTATTCTTTATTTTATTATCTTTATTTTATTATCTTTTATTATCTTTATTTTATATATTAACTTTATTTTATATATTAACTTTATTTTATATATTAACTTTATTTTATATATTAACTTTATTTTATATATTAACTATATATAGTATATTAACTATATATAGTTAATATACTATATATAGTTATTTTATATATATAGTTATATATAGTTATAGTTATTTTATTTTATATAGTATAGTTATTTTATTTTATATATTAACTATATATAGTTAATATATAGATATAGTATATAGTTAATATATAGATATAGTTATTTTATTTTATTCTATATATAGTTTCTATATATAGTTTCTATTTTATATATAGTTATTATATTATTATATATTATTATATATATTTAAAAGTATATATATTTTAAATATTTTATTATATTTATTATATTATTATATATATTATATAGTATATATATTTAAAATATTTTAGATTTTTAAGTATAATTAAGTATATATAGTTTTTAAGTATAAATAATATAGGGACGATGTCCTGTTCTTATTTATTCGTTATTTTATGTAGTTTATTGAATTAGTGAATTAGTTATTCGTGTAGTTTATTCAAGTAGATGTTAATGTGAATGAACCATAACTATGTAGACCTATCCCTAATAGATTGATTCCGAAATAACATATCCAAATTATAAGAAATCCTATAGAAGCCACAAGTGCTGAATTCGTACCTTCCAAACTTTGATTTGTTCTAGTTCTAATATGTAAATAAATCGCGAATATGGTCCAAGTAATAAATGCCCAAGTTTCCTTGGGGTCCCAATTCCAATAAGATCCCCATGCCTCATTAGCCCATACTGCTCCACAAAGAATGCCTATAGTTAAAAAGGTAAATCCAAAACTAATGACACGATAACTCCAATAATCCAAACGTTGAGTTAATTGATATTTATAAAAATTTCGAAATGAATGAAAAAAGGTGTTTTTAAAAACACTTTTTTCATTCAAATATTGAATCTCACCAAAGAAAAATGATTTTTTTAAGAAAGTATTGCCTTTACTTTTACAAAAAATATCGATGTTTTTTCTAAATGTAATGATTAGAAGAGCGATTGATAATAATGATCCACATAAAAGAGCTGCATAGCTTAATAACATCATACTTACGTGCATCATTAACCACTGAGATTGTAGAGCAGGTACTAATATTGCAGATTGATGCATTTCAGTTAAAAGACCTGACGTAGCAAAACCTTGTGTAAAAATAGTACTTGGTGCGGTTATTGTGCTTAAATCATTTTTATGGTTCCCTATCTTGGAAATCATATGAATAATGGAGAAACTACACGAAAGGAAAATTAATGACTCGTATAAATTACTTAACGGAAAATGTCCCGAAGAAATCCAACGAGAAACTAAAAATCCTGTTATAGAGAAAAAAGTAGCTATCATACCCTTTTCCGATGAATCACGCAATCCTACGATTTCCTGCACTAATAAGGTCATCAAATGAATCGTAATCACAATTGAAATTATCGAAAAAGAGATATGAGTTAATATATGTTCTAAAGTCGTAAATATCATAACATAAAAGGGAGTCTCATTAGATAATTGAAATCGGGAATTGAATACATTATAGGATTGGATTCTTTGTGTCTTTTTTAGAGGATTTTTTTATAGGATGCCGCCACTCGGACTCGAACCGAGATGCTCTAGCACTGCTTCCTAAGAGCAGCGTGTCTACCGATTTCACCATGGCGGCTTACTTGAAATAATAATAGTCAATTTATGGTGAATCGTCGAGATTCAACGATTCAATATAATATAACATTAGAATCGATAACTAAAGATTTATTTAAATTCATATTTAAATCTTCATTGAATAAAATAATCTTTAGTTAATATCTTTGTAAGTTCAGTTTTCATAATTGACTTTTGTATACTAGAAACTTTGTTTTCCCAAAACAGTTGGAACTCCATAGTTTTGTTATTGGTCGGGGTATAGAACATTGTTACTTTTCCATTTTTTTGATTCGTTTTTTATTTATCCCATTTGATTTCATGGATTCAAACAAAATGAAAAGATTTTTTTTTTCATTTTGTTTGAATCCATGATTAAATAACTAGGATTTTATATGTATAATGTATTTTATATGTATAATGTATTTTATATGTATAATGTATAAGAATTTCATCACTAAATCAAATTTTTCATTTTCTAATATACCTTACCTTAGTATTTTAGTATTATTTTTAGTATTATTAAAGTCGTAATACTCTTCATGATATATAACTCTTCATGATATCATGATATATATATGTAATGGTAAGATTTACCAAACTATAAGATTTACCAAACTAATGAGTTTTTTTATTTTTGGTTAGGCATATAACAAATTTGCATTTCTATTCCAATCATACTCTACTTTTCACAATAGAAATTTTTTTCTATTGTGAAAAGTAAGTAGATAGAAAAAAATACTCAGAATTTAATATACACACCCTTATTCTACATACCACATCTACATAATAGAGCAGCTAGTTCTAACTCCTTACCTTAATATTGAAGAGTTCAATATTCAATATATTAATTAATGGGAATCATTCATCTTAAATTAAAAAATTTGAACTTCTTCGGGGTATGTCAATTCTGATTATTCCAAGACTTTATTATTTGTTTGTTGTACAAAAAAACTTTTTGAACGCCCGGTAAAAACCGATTTTGCTAAAGAAAAAGCCTTTACTGCGGCTAAATATCCTTTTTTCTTCCAAATATTTCTACGAATACGTTTTTTTGACATAGAAGTACGTTTTTTGGGGACTGCCATTCAAAAAAGGGTTACTCATTTTTATTTTATCGTTGCATGTGAAAGACATGTATTGTTCAAAATGGATCGGTCCTTTTAGTTATTATATATTTTCGTTTCCGTGTTCGTTTCTGTGGTAGAATAGTTAAAGTTAAAAAAGCATTTTATTTTTCAAACATATTTAATTAAAAACCTATTTATTTTAAAGACATCCTAAAAATACATTAAAACCCTATTTTAAATACATTTTAAAAATACATTACATATTAAAACAAATATATACATTACATATAGACAGTAGTTAATGTATAATGTATATACATATAATGTATATACAGTAATGTATATATAATATATATATATATATATATATATATATATATTATGTATTATATATTATGTATGCATATGTACATGTATGCATATACGCATAACATATCATATATATAATATAACAGGATAAGAATACAAGTAGGAGAAAGGAAAGAATTTTTTTCCTAATTGATTAAGTTCAGAGTGTCATGCCCTTAATTTAAATTCCAATTCGAACTAAACTAGTGTTAAACAAGATATTTTATTACCTAATAAAGAGAACCTTAGTCATTTTGTATTTTGCCTTAGTCATTGTTATTTTGTATTTCAGTTCTATATGAAGTAAAGAGTATCTTCTGATAAACATAAGTTTTCCTTATTAGATTGGAATCCAATTAATCAGTTTCAGAAGGAATTAGGGAATTCTTCTAAAAAGTAACAAATAGGATAACTGGGTTCTTTTTATTTTATTTAAATTAAATATCGATCATAGTATCCATATTTGAATCAAGTACTCCTTTTGGTATAACTCTTTTTCCTTACTATACTATATAATATGATAATATGGCTATAAATTACCAGAATAGAATATTCTACTAAGACTAGAATAGTAGAATGATTAAAAATTGAATTTTGTTTTCTTATGGAACATACATATCAATATGCATGGATAATACCTTTTCTTCCACTTCCAGTTACTATGTCAATAGGATTTGGGCTTCTACTTATTCCGATTCCGACAGCAACAAAAAATATTCGTCGTATATGGGCTTTTTCTAGTGTTTTACTTTTAAGTATAGCTATGGGGTTTTCGGCCAATTTATCTATTCAACAAATAAATGGAAGTTCTATCCACCAATATCTATGGTGTTGGACCATCAATAATGATTTTTCCTTAGAGTTCGGATACTTGATTGATCCACTTAGTTCTATTATGTCAATACTAATTACTACTGTTGGAATCCTGGTTCTTATTTATAGTGACAATTATATGTCTCATGATCAAGGATATGTTAGATTTTTTGCTTATATGAGTTTTTTCAATGCTTCTATGTTGGGATTAGTTACTAGTTCAAATTTGATACAAATTTATATTTTTTGGGAACTAGTAGGAATGTGTTCCTATTTATTAATAGGATTTTGGTTTACACGACCGACTGCAGCAAGTGCTTGTCAAAAAGCTTTTGTAACTAATCGTGTAGGGGATTTTGGTTTATTATTAGGAATTTTAGGTCTTTATTGGATAACAGGTAGTTTCGAATTTCGAGATGTGTTCGAAATAACTAATAACTTGATTCACAATAATGGGGTCAGTTCTTTATTTGCGACCTTGTTTGCCTCTTTATTATTCGTTGGTGCAGTTGCTAAATCTGCTCAATTCCCTCTTCACGTATGGTTAGCTGATGCAATGGAAGGACCCACTCCTATCTCCGCTCTTATACACGCTGCTACCATGGTAGCAGCAGGAATTTTTCTTGTAGCTCGACTTCTTCCTCTTTTCATATCCATACCTTACATAATGAATTTTATTTCTTTAATAGGTATAATAACAGTACTATTAGGAGCCACTTTGGCTCTTGCTCAAAGAGATATAAAAAGAAGTTTAGCCTATTCCACAATGTCTCAATTGGGTTATATTATGTTAGCTCTAGGTATAGGTTCTTATCGAGCTGCTTTATTCCATTTGATCACTCATGCCTATTCTAAAGCTTTATTGTTTTTGGGATCTGGATCCATTATTCATTCAATGGAACCTATTGTTGGATATTCACCAGAGAAAAGTCAGAATATGATTCTTATGGGTGGTTTAAGAAGATATGTTCCAATTACAAGAACTACTTTTTTACTAGGTACACTTTCTATTTGTGGTATTCCACCTCTTGCTTGTTTTTGGTCCAAAGATGAAATTCTTAATGATAGTTGGTTGTATTCACCAATTTTCGCAACAATAGCTTGTTTCACAGTGGGATTAACCGCATTTTATATGTTTCGGGTGTATTTACTTACCTTTGATGGGCATTTGCGCATTCATTTTCAGAATTATAGTAGCACCAAAAATAGCTCGTTCTATTCAATATCTCTATGGGGAAAGGAAGTACCCCAAACAGTCAATAGAAATTTACTTTTATCAATAATGAATAATACGGTATTCTTTTTTTCAAAGGATACATATAAAATAGATAATAATTTAAAAAAAAGCATAGGATACTTTAATACTTCTTTCAAAAAAAAGAAAAAGTACACTTCCATATATCCTCACGAATCGGACAATACTATGTTATTTCCTCTGCTTGTATTGGTACTATTTACTTTATTCGTTGGATCAATAGGAATTCATTTTGATCAAGGAGTAATAGATTTTGATATATTATCAAAATGGTTAACTCCATCGACAAACCTTTTCCATCCAAATTTGAGTTATTCTGTGGATTGGTATGAATTTTTGACAAATGCAATTTTTTCAATAAGTATAGCTATTTTCGGACTATTCATAGTATATATTTTATATGGGTCTGTTTATTCATTTTTCCAGAATATGGACTTCATTAATTCATTTGTAAAAAACGGTCCTAAAAGAATTTTCTTAGACCAAATCAAAAATGGGATATACAATTGGTCATATAATCGTGGTTACATAGATATTTTTTATACTAGGGTTTTTGCAATGGGTATAAGGGTATTAACCGAACTAACTCAGTTTTTTGATAAAAATATAATTGATGGAATTACAAATGGGGTTGGTATTGTGAGTTTCTTTATAGGGGAAGGAATCAAATTTATGGGAGGTGGACGAATCTCTTCTTATC